TTAGAAGATGCCATGCCGCCACTCGGACTCGAACCGAGATGCTCTAGCACTGCTTCCTAAGAGCAGCGTGTCTACCGATTTCACCATAGCGGCTTGCTCGAAATCATAATAACCTGTTTTTATTCAATCGTCGAGATTAAAGGAAAGAATTCAATGCAATATATTTTAGGAAACATTCAAATTGATGATTAAAAACTTTTTGAAAATTCCCAAAATTAGGGATTTGAACGTACCATTTTCAACAATAATCCTTATTTTATCAGTATCATTATATTTATTATTAGGGTGTCAGTTTTATGTAACTTAACACTGGGGATTCTTCAGAATTTATTAGTTTATGTTCCATTAAAATGGAACTGTTGTAACTAGATATTTCGGACTTCAATCCATGGATAAAACTAAATTTTTTTTTTATAACATTAACATAATGTGCATTTTTTAATGATTCTTTTCTCATTTATGGGATTTTATGAATCTACAAAAAAAACTTATCCACGAAGAAAAAATGGGCACAGTCTTTGTATAATCACCTAAAAATGGTAAAAAGTTTTTTTATTAATTGGGGTAAAGGTTAGGGTATATAGTGATACGAACTTATAGAAATAATGATTTAGAAAGTGATAAAACACATTTTAAACTTAATCAATTAATTTCAATGATCTATTAATTTTGACTATAGATCTTCTATCCGCTCTTCTATATTCTATTCTATAGTATTCTAAATATATTAGAATATGTATAGATAGTATAAAATAATATAAATCAAAAATACAAACTTTTGTTATTATCGAATTCGCAAATCGATGGGGAAAATAAGAATCCCCATCCTGAAAATTATAAAACATACTAAAAAAAAAGGTGAAACCTTGTGCTTGCTTTTATTCTTTTTTCAAACAAAAAATACTATTTTTAGATTTTCAAATTCAGGCAACAAAAAATTATTATTAGACTATAAGAGCAAAACAACTTCAATTTAATATTACTATTGATCGGATCAAACCATTAAAGAACATAAATTATGCCCTTTATTTTATTAGTTTATTGTTTTATTTTATTTATTATTTACATTTTTTTATATTATTTATTATTTACATTTTTTTATATTATTTATTTTTATAGTTTATAGTTTTATAGAGTTTATTATAACTATTAAAAATATAAATTATATTGTTTTAACAATGTTTAAAATATTCGATTATTTTAATTATTTTAACTTTGGTAAATTATCAATTTTTTTATAACTTATAAAAAAAAAATGAAACTAGATTACTTTTCGAGTCAAACCAATTCAGATTTTTCCCAATTTTGGATTATTTATTTGTTGCACAAAAAAAACTTTTTGAATTCCTCGTAGAAAGAGATTTCCCTAACGAAAAGGCTTTCAATGCTGCCGAATATCCCTTCCTTTTCCAGATATTTTTTCGAATTCGTTTTTTTGATATAGAGGTGCGCTTTTTTGGAACTGCCATTAAAAAATTCTAATAGGTTATTCATTGCCAGGGTTGGATGTCAAAGACATCTATTGTTCAAAACCGATTGTTCTTTACTATTCATTATAATTATGGATCTATTTATTTTCTAGATTGTACTTCCTTCATAAAAATATGGATATAGAAAAATAGCATAAAATTGTACTAGCAACAAAAACTATATGGTAGTTTTTTTAAATTAAATACAAAAATTGTTTTTTTTTTCTATGCCATATACAATCCGATACAACATCTACAACATCTGGAAGAAAGATTCGTATTTATTTTATTGGTACTCTTATATCTTCCTTCAGCTATATCTTCTATATCTATAGAATCTACTATGCAATAGAACTCGAATTGATTGAAGTTGATAAAAAAACAAATACAAAGAAAAAACCCGTGCCTTTATATCTCTGGTTAGTTTTTTTTTTCTAATTTTATACATGGAATAAAATACCTAGAAATGGTTAATAAGCCAATCCCTATAGTTATTAATAAAAATTAATAAAAAAACTTTAGTAATTTTTTATATTAATTATTGATTTATTATTCATTTAATTGGGCAAGCTCAAGAAAAGAGTACATCTAATTTTATTTTTTTAATTAGAACGAGACTAGTAGTTAATCTGCGAAAAGGTACAAGATAGATTGTTTTATAAAAGCTATTTTAGGAATTTCTTCTTTTAATTTTATGTAAAGTCACGTGTTGGGGTCATAGTTTCTCTATCATAACCTTTCCGACAAATGGCTTTTATTGGAATAGAAGACAATCAATCAGTTCAAATTCGTTACTGATTCTGTTCTGAATAACCCATAAAATAACTTTTATGAGTCAAATTAGGGTTATTTATGCTTCATATCAAAAGAAAATACTGTTTTTGGTGAAATTTGTTATCCTTGCTCTATAGATATAAATAAATTATTGTAATACGTAACGGTAATGAAAATTTCAATTTTCATTTTTTGTATCTTCATAAAATTTGACTTAATAATTTAATAAAAATACTTATTTCTTTTTCACTAGTAACTTGGTCATATCGTTTGACCAATTCTAACCTCTTGATTTGAAATATTTGAGGTAGTTGAGAAAGATTCAGAATAATTAAAGCTAGAAAATTTTATTTCAGTTTTGTATATCTTAACTTTTTTTATTAACTTTTTATTAACTGACCTTTTTCAAAAGAAATAAAAGCCGGTGAATCAGAAACAATTAATTAAGATAAAAAGATTCTTTTTTTATGGAATATACATATCAATATTCATGGATCATACCTTTCATTCCCCTTCCAACCCCTATGTTAATAGGAGTAGGACTTCTACTTTTTCCGACGGCAATAAAAAATCTTCGTCGTATGTGGGTTTTTCCTAGTGTTTTACTGTTAAGTATAGTTATGATTTTTTCATCCCATATATTTATTCAACAAATAAATAACAGTTCTATCTATCTATCTGTATGGTCTTGGACCATCAATAATGATTTTTCTTTAGAATTTGGCTACTTAATTGATCCACTTACTTCTCTTATGTTAATATTAATCACTACTGTTGGAATTATGGTTCTTATTTATAGTGATAATTATATGTCTCATGATCAGGGATATTTGAGATTTTTTGCTTATATGAGTTTTTCTAATACTTCAATGTTAGGATTAGTTACTAGTTCAAATTTGATACAAATTTATTTTTTTTGGGAATTGGTTGGAATGTGTTCTTATCTATTAATAGGTTTTTGGTTCACCCGACCTATTGCGGCGAATGCTTGTCAAAAGGCGTTTGTAACTAATCGTGTAGGGGATTTTGGTTTATTATTAGGAATTTTAGGTTTTTATTGGATAACGGGTAGTTTAGAATTTAGGGATTTGTTTGAAATATTCAATAACGTAGTTGATAATAATGAAGTTAATTTTTTATTTGTTACTTTGTGTGCCTGTCTATTATTTGCCGGTGCAGTTGCTAAATCTGCCCAATTTCCCCTTCATGTATGGTTACCCGATGCTATGGAAGGACCTACCCCTATTTCGGCTCTTATACACGCTGCTACTATGGTAGCAGCCGGAATTTTTCTTGTAGCTCGTCTTCTTCCTCTTTTTATAGTTATACCTTTCGTAATGAATCTAATAGCTTTTATTGGGATAATAACATTACTTTTAGGAGCCACTTTAGCTCTTGCTCAAAAAGATATTAAGAGGGGTTTAGCTTATTCTACAATGTCTCAATTGGGTTATATGATGTTGGCTCTAGGTATGGGGTCTTATCGAGCTGCTTTATTTCATTTGATTACTCATGCTTATTCGAAAGCATTGTTATTTTTAGGATCCGGATCAATTATTCATTCCATGGAAACAATTGTTGGATATTCTCCAGATAAAAGCCAGAATATTGTTCTTATGGGCGGTTTAAGAAAATATGTACCAATTACAAAAACTGCGTTTTTATTAGGTACACTTTCTCTGTGTGGTATTCCACCCCTTGCCTGTTTTTGGTCCAAAGATGAAATTCTTAGTGATAGTTGGTTATATTCACCTATTTTTGCAATAATCGCTTGTTCTACAGCTGGATTAACTGCATTTTATATGTTTCGGATCTATTTACTTACTTTTGAAGGACATTTAAATGTTCAGTTTCAAATTTACAGTGGAAAAAAAAACAGTTCGTTCTATTCAATATCTCTATGGGGTAAAGAAGGGCAAAAAGTTATTAAAAAAAATTTTCGTTTATCGACTTTATTAACAATGAATAATAATGAAAGGACTCATTTTTTTTCTAAAAAGGCATATCGGATTGATAGTAATTTAAGAAGCATGATGCGCCCTTTTATTACTATTAGCAATTTTGGAACTAAGAACACTTTCTCATATCCGCCGGAATCGGACAATACTATGCTATTTCCTATGCTTGTATTAGTGCTATTTACTTTATTCATTGGAGTCATAGGAATTCCTTTTTTCAATCAATTCAATCAAGAAGCGATGGATTTGGATATATTATCCAAATTATTAAACCCGGCTATAAACCTTTTACATCCAAATATAAATACTTCTGTGGATTTGGATGAATTTATTTCAAACGCAACTTTTTCAGTCAGTATAGCTTTTTTTGGAATCCTTATAGCGTCTTTTTTATATAAGCCAGTTTATTCATCTTTACAAAATTTGAATTTCTTTAATTCATTTGTTAAAAGTATTCCTAAAAAAAGAAAAATTAGTTTGGAAAAACTACTAAATGGTATATATGATTGGTCATATAATCGTGGTTACATAGATGTTTTTTATGCAATATCCTTAACTAAAGGTATAAGAGGATTGGCTGAACTAACTCATTTTTTTGATAAACGAATAATTGATGGAATTACGAATGGTGTCGGTATTGCGAGTTTTTTCGTAGGAGAAGGTATCAAATATGTGGGGGGCGGTCGAATTTCTTCCTATCTCTTAGTCTATATATCTTATGTATTAATCTTTTTAGTAATTTACTTTTTATTTTAATATTTTATATATTTTATATATATATTTTAATATTTTTTTTTTT